TGGAAACAAGAACTCGATTGTGTAATGATAGTAATCATGATAGTGAAAACGAATATTTTCCTAAAGCCTATGATCCTTTCTTAAGTGGGACCTATCGCTTAACAATGACAAAAAGTATTTCACCTTCTGAAGGGTCGATAGAAAATTTAAGAGAACCCTTTGATATAAATCGGATTTACGCTATCCTTTTTGCAGATCCCGATTACCAAGAATTTGAGCGGCAAACCGATGCATTTGATAAAAAACCATTTTTAATCGAAATGGAGAATTTAACTGGCAAATTTGATACACAACTAAAATTGACTAAAAAAAAGGAAAGATTTTTGAAATTTTTATTGAATGCCATTAAAACCCATATTAATACTGCAAAGGAATCTATTAAAGAATCTAATGCAAAAGAATCTATTAAAGAATCTAATGCAAAGGAATCTATTAAAGAATCTAATGCAAAAGAATCTATTAAAGAATCTAATGCAGAGGAATCTATTGAAGATTCTAATGCAGAGGAATCTATTGAAGAGTCTATTAGACTAACAGAAATCAGTAAAAAAGTCCCTCGATGGCCAGACAAATTAATAACCGAAGTAGAACAACAAATTCAAGAACAAGAAGAAGAAGCGGAAAAGGTGGCAATCGACTATCAAATTCGCTCAAGAAAAGCCAAATACGTAACGATTTTGATTCCTGACGACGAAGATGAAAATGAAGAAAATGAAAATCAAGAAAATGAAAATGAAGAAAATGAAAATCAAGAAAAAGCAAATCAAGAAAAAGCAAATCAAGAAAAAGCAAATCAAGAAAAAGCAAATCAAGAAAAAGCAAATCAAGAAAAAGCAAATCAAGAAAAAGCAAATCAAGAAAAATCAAATCAAGAAAAAGCAAATCAAGAAAATGAAAATAAAAATACTGACTCTAATTCTAATAGTAATAATGCTACGAATCCGCCAAACGAATTAACTTTTATAAGTTATTCACCCCAATCGGACTTTCGTCGAGGACTAATTAAAGGTTCTATGCGCGCTCAAAGGCGTAAAACTTTAATTTGGGAACTGTTTCAAGCAAGGGCGCACTCTCCCCTTTTTTTGGATAGAGTCAAAAGACTCCCTGATATATCCAAAATTTTGAAAGTTATTTTTACAATTTGGACAGACAAGGGGATAGAATCCGAAATTGTGGAGTATATAGACGAAGAAAAAACAAAAAACAAAAATGAAGATAGTATAAAATACAAAGAAAGGGAAGACGAAGAAATGCGCATGGCGATATCGGAGACATGGGATATTGTGATATGTGGGCAAATAATAAGGGGAGTCGCATTAATAACCCAATCTATTCTTAGAAAATATATTGTATTGCCTTCATTGATAATAGCAAAAAATATTGGACGTATATTATTATTGCAATCTCCTGAATGGTTTGAGGATATACAGGAATGGGAGCGAGAAATACATGTTAAATGTACCCATAATGGTATCCCATTATCGGAAACAGAATTTCCAACAGATTGGTGGACAGAGGGTTTTCAGATAAAAGTCTTATTGCCTTTCTGCCTGAAACCTTGGCACATAGGAACCTCTGATAGAAATCTAATCATAAAGGAAAACCAAAAAGATGATTTTTTTTTAACAATTTGGGGACAGGAAACTGACTTCCCTTTTGGTTCTCCCAGAGCTAGAAAAGGAGATTCTTTTTTTGACCCGATTTTTACGGAACTACAAACAAAAATTGGAAAAGCGGATTTAACCAAAGTAGTTTCAAAAGAAACAAAAAAATTCATTATTGAAAGGTTTTTATTTATAACAAGAATACTAAAACTAGAAGAATTCCACCCAATTTTTAGCTTAAGGGAAGTATCAGACTCGAAGGAAATTAAAAACGAAAAAGATTCTAGAAGCAGCAATCAAATAATTCATGAAGCAGTTAATCTATTTCAATCTAAAAATTGGAAAAATTTTGCACTAATAAAAAAGAAGGATCTAACAGGTAGAACAAGAACAATTCAAAATCAAATAGAAAGAATTAAAAAAGAAAAAAAAAAAATAACCGCATCCGGCGTATATATTAATCCTACCGAAAAAGGGTATAATGCTAAAAGATTCGAATCGACAACAAATATTTGGCAAATATTAAAAAGAAGAAATGTCCGATTAATCTCTCAATTAGATTGTTTTATACAAATTTTCCTTGAAAATATATACATAGATTTTTTTCTAGCTAGAATTACTATTTTCGCTCGCATTATGCGATTTCTTTTTGAATCGATAAAAAAAATGCCGGATAAGCCTATTAATGAAACAAAGCAAGAAAGACTTAATAGAAAAAATCAAAATACAATTCCCTTTTCAACTCTAAAAAAACAAAAATCAATTAATATTCTTAGAAATAGGAAAATTTTAGATAGTTTTGGGGACTTATCCTATTTGTCACAAGCATATGTATTTTTTAAATTATCGCAAACCCAAGTTAGTAACAAATTAAGATCTGTTTTTCAATATCACGGAATGTCTTTTTTTATTAAGGATGAAATAAAAGATTCCTTTGAAACACAAGGAATACTTCATTCTAAATTAAGTCATAAGAAACTCCCGAATTCTGAAATGAATGAATGGAAAAACTGGTTAAGGGGACATTCTCAATACGATTTATCTCGTATTAAATGGTCTAGATTAATACCGCAAAAGTGGAGAAAAAAGTGGAGAAATAGAGTTAATCTACGTCATAAAAAAAAAAATTCCAAGCGGGATTCATATGAAAAAGTTCAGTCCAAAAAGGGGGGGAATTCTAGGAATTCTGAAGTATATTACTTATTGAATCAAACAGACAATTTTCAAAAAAGCTCTAGATATGATCTCTTATCATATAAATCTATTAATTTGAATTATGAAAATAAGAGGGACTCGTCTATTTCTAAATCAAGCTCGCAAGTCGAATTCCAATTAAAAAAGATCGAAGATATTTCTTATAAATCCAACACTCATAAAGATAATTTATCTGATATATATATATGGAGAAGTATGCCTATTAATAATAATAATTATGTCAATCTTAGAAAAACCTCCGATAGAAAATTTGGTGATTGGAGAATTCTAAAATTGGATATTAGACAACAACTTACTATTGAGTCCTACATCAGAATGGATATCACGAGTAATGAAAATACTCAGATTGATACTAACAATTATAAAATTAATCAAAAAATTGATAAAAAAAACCTTGTTTATCTTAGAATTCCGCAAAAGCTCCAAACCAATTTACCAAAACCCCGAAAAGGTTTTTTGGATTGGATGGGAATGAATGAAGAAATACTAAATCGTCCCATCTCAACCCGGGGACTTTGGTTCTTCCCAGAATTTGTCCTACGCTATAATCTATATAAAATAAAACCGTGGGTTATACCAAGTAAAATCCTTCTTTTAGATTGGAATCTAAATGAAAATGATCTTAGTGAAAAGAAAAACATCGAAGGAAACCAAAAACAAAAAGGGGAATCTGTTTCAAATAAAGAAATAAAGAATCAAAATAGAAATCAAAAAGATCAAAAAGATCAAAAAGAAAAAGAATCGGTCGAAAGCAAAAGAGATCTTAGATCAAATGTACAAAAACAAGGGAATGCTGAATCTGTTCCTTCAACAAACCACGAAAAAGATATTGAAGATCCTTCCCAAAAAAAAAAGAAAAAGAAAAAGAAAAGTGGTGCAGAAATAGAACTAGATTTACTCCTAAAACGTTTTTTCGTTTGGCAATTTAAATCGCGCGGTACTTTGGGTGAAAAAATGACGAAGAATCTAAACATATATTGTTTACTGCTTAAACTGCAAAATCCACTAGATATTACTATATCCTCGGTTCAAAGAGGACAAATGCGTTTGGATATAATGCCGGCTCGGGATGATATAAAGCTTATAGAATTTATCAAAAGGGGGATCTTTATTGTCGAACCCACACGCCTGTCTGTAAAAAATGATGGACAATTTATTATGTATCAAACCTTAGTTATTTCGTTGGTTCATAAGATTAAGCACCAAAATAATCAAGGATATAGAAAACAACCCTATGTTGATAAGAATGGTTTTGATTTACTTGTTCCCGAAACCATTTTATCGCATAGACGCCGTAGAGAGTTGAGAATTCTAATTTCTTTCAATTCAAAGACTTGGAATAAAAATCCAATATTTTGGACTGAGAACAATTGTAGTCAATCTTTGGATTTGGATAAAGAGAACCCTCTTAATCTTAATAAAGATAAGAATGAATTAATTAAATTCAAATCTTTTCTTTGGCCTAATTATCGATTAGAAGATTTAGCTTGTATGAATCGCTATTGGTTTGATACAAATAACGGCAGCCGTTTCAGTATGTTAAGGATACATCTGTATCCGCGGTTGAAAAGTCGTTGATAGCCCATTTTTCCTATATATGCTATACCCTACGGGGTATATCAAAGTAAAGAGATTGACACGCCCCACCTTCCATGCCATTCTAATATATAATACGAAGACTAAAACCGCTGAAGTAAAAATTAGGCCTACAAATCAATTAACAGAATCTTCTTCATTTTAGGCCTAAATTATGCCATGCAAAAATGAACCCCCTTCCTTCTTTTTTTCTTTTTCAGAATAAATTAAATTGAAACCTGGATGGATTAATATGACCTGGGTGCATTAATATGAGTTGATAAAATTAGGAGTTCATACAGAAATTCAGATTATTGTATATAACACATTAAAATTACTACCATTATTATTACTCATCGATAAAATCCATATCTGTAAAAGGGGAAGAGGGAAAATCTTTTATGGTAAAAAGTGCATTCATTTCGGTTATTTCTGAAAAAGAAAGAAGGGGGTCGGTTGAATTTCAAGTATTCCGTTTTACCAATAAAATACGGAGACTTACTTCACATTTGGAAGTGCATAAAAAAGACTATTTATCTCAGAGAGGTTTGCGAAAAATTTTAGGAAAACGTCAACGGCTGTTGGCTTATTTGGCAAAAAAAAATAGAGCACGTTATAAAGAATTAATTGGTCAGTTGAGTATTCGAGAGGCAAAAACTCGTTAATTGGAAGAATCATTTTAAGTACTTTTTCCTTTTTTTTTATTTGGTATTTGGATAAACTTCTTTTCACTTTCAGCAATTCATGGAAAAATGAATGGGTAAAAAACTTATGACTGTACCAGCTACAAGAAAAGACCTTATGGTAGTCAATATGGGGCCTCACCACCCATCAATGCATGGTGTTCTTCGACTCATCGTTACTCTAGATGGTGAAGATGTTATTGACTGTGAGCCTATATTAGGTTATTTACACAGGGGGATGGAGAAAATTGCGGAAAATCGAACAATTATCCAATATTTGCCCTATGTAACACGTTGGGATTATTTAGCTACTATGTTCACGGAAGCAATAACTGTAAATGGGCCCGAACTATTAGGAAATATTCAAGTACCTAAAAGAGCTAGTTATATCAGAGTCATTATGTTGGAGTTGAGTCGTATAGCGTCCCATTTGTTATGGCTTGGCCCTTTTATGGCAGATATTGGTGCACAGACCCCCTTCTTCTATATTTTTCGAGAAAGGGAATTGATATATGACTTATTCGAAGCAGCTACTGGTATGCGAATGATGCATAATTATTTTCGTATCGGAGGAATGGCTGCTGATCTACCTTATGGCTGGATAGATAAATGTTTGGATTTTTGTGATTACTTTTTAACGGGGGTTGCTGAATATAAAAAGCTTATTACACGGAATCCTATTTTTTTAGAACGGGTTGAAGGCGTGGGCGTTATTCGCGGAGAAGAAGCACTAAATTGGGGTTTATCGGGCCCAATGCTACGGGCGTCCGGAATCCAATGGGACCTTCGTAAGGTTGATCATTATGAGTGTTACGATGAATTTGATTGGGAAGTTCAATGGCAAAAGGAAGGAGATTCGTTAGCTCGTTATTTAGTACGAATCGGTGAAATGACAGAATCCATAAAAATTATACAGCAGGCTCTGGAAGGAATTCCAGGAGGGCCCTACGAGAATTTAGAAATACGACGTTTTGATAGAGTAAAAGATTCCGAATGGAATGATTTTGACTATCGATTTATTAGTAAAAAACCTTCTCCAACCTTTGAATTGGCGAAACAAGAACTTTATGTGAGAGTTGAAGCCCCAAAGGGGGAATTGGGAATTTTTCTGATAGGAGATCTGAGTGTTTTTCCTTGGAGATGGAAAATTCGCCCGCCGGGTTTTATCAATTTGCAAATTCTTCCTCAGTTAGTTAAAAGAATGAAATTGGCTGATATTATGACGATATTAGGTAGCATAGATATCATTATGGGAGAAGTTGATCGTTAAAAATGATAATGGATACAACCGAAATACAAGCTATCAATTCGTTTTCCAGATTAGAATCCTTAAAAGAGGCCTATGGGATTATATGGCTACTTGTCCCGATTTTTACTCTTGTATTAGGAATCACAATAGGTGTACTCGTAATTGTTTGGTTAGAAAGAGAAATATCTGCAGGGATACAACAACGTATTGGACCTGAATACGCTGGTCCCTTAGGAATTCTTCAAGCTCTAGCAGATGGTACAAAACTACTTTTCAAAGAGAACCTTCTTCCATCTAGAGGAGATGGTCGTTTATTTAGTATCGGACCATCCGTCGCAGTGATATCGATTTTACTAAGTTATTCAGTAATTCCTTTTGGATACCACCTTATTCTAGCCGATCTTGGTATTGGTGTTTTTTTATGGATCGCTATTTCAAGTATTGCTCCCGTTGGACTTCTTATGTCGGGATATGGATCAAATAATAAATATTCCTTTTTAGGTGGTTTACGCGCTGCTGCTCAATCAATTAGTTATGAAATACCATTAACTTTATGTGTATTATCAATATCTCTACGTGTGATTCGGTGTCGTCTAATTAGGTGAAATACTAAATTGTTCCTAGTTCTTTTGTTTATAATTTCTGAGAAGAGGGTTAAGGTTAAATAATTTTTTTCATCTTTTTTAGGCATCGTTTGGGTTGATGAACTAAAGCAGATAGTTATATGAGTGAAAGAAAACGGCTTGCAAATTTGCAGTAAAAAGATTAAGTCTCATTTCCTATGTACAAGAATGAATTATTAATTAAAACTAAATAAAAGCAGGAGAGGCCGGTTGCCCCAAGATTGGTTGCTTAGTTATCATCGCTTGAAGCGGGTTTAAACGGGAGGTTGAACAAAATTGAGTGGATGGTTAGAAAGACCAAAATACACAAAGGATTAGTAATGTATATTCTCTAAATAATTTAAGAGGATATTTCTGACCATAACCGGAATTTGAATTGGGACTTTAAGTTAGTAGAAACGATCAAGAAGTACTACCCACGATTCCGACCTAGAGTATGTTCCTATCCACCAAGTAAGTAAATAACTATCAAGAACGAAGTAATCTTTTATTTGAGTAAAATCCCTTTTATGAGAAAGGAGAATAGGAACGAAATAAAATAGAATAAAAAAATAACGAAATAAAATAGAATAAAATAATTAAATAAATATAAACCCTTTTCTTCTATCTTTTCGTTAGTTAGAAAGAGAGAACTCTTGGCATGATTCATAAATTAATGGAATCTTGAATTCTTTTTCGTAATTGAAAAAAATAGGTTGAAATACCTATATGATGTTGTTACAAAAAGGTTTTTATTCAAGGATTAAGTTATTGATTAACAAAAAAAATGACATTTCCTAAAATGAAAAGATGAGATTAATTCAGAAGCACCTTTTTTTTAATATATATTTTAAATAAAAAATATAGCAAACAGAATTCCGTTGGTCTAATTTGGGGAACTTGGGATAAGTTTTGACTCTATCCTACAAAAAAAAATATCAAGATAAAGATACATAATAATTAAATGTCCTTAGATTTATTTGTGACCCTTGAGGAGCCGTATGAGGTGAAAATCTCACGTACGGTTCTGTAATAGTGGTAAGAACAGCGATGTTCTAATCGACTATGATTATCTAACAGTTCAAGTACAGTTGATATAGTTGAAGCCCAGTCAAAATACGGCTTTTGGGGGTGGAATTTGTGGCGTCAACCTATAGGGTTTCTCATTTTTCTAATTTCTTCTCTAGCTGAGTGTGAGAGATTACCTTTTGATTTACCCGAAGCAGAGGAAGAATTAGTAGCAGGTTATCAAACCGAATATTCAGGTATCAAATTTGGTTTATTTTACGTTGCTTCATATCTGAATCTACTAGTTTCCTCGTTATTTGTAACAGTTCTTTACTTAGGAGGTTGGAATCTTTCTATTCCATACCTATTCGGCCCTAAAATTTTTGACATAAATATAAATAAAGTAGGTAAAGTTTTTGGAACAATAATCAGCATCTTTATTACATTAGCTAAAACTTATTTGTTCTTGTTCATTCCTATTGCAACAAGATGGACTTTACCAAGGTTGAGAATAGACCAACTATTAAATCTTGGATGGAAATTTCTTTTACCTATTTCTCTAGGTAATCTATTATTAACAACTTCGTCCCAACTTCTTTCACTGTAAACAATTACAATATTCTATATTCACCACTTATCTCAAACAAGAGAAAGAAACAAGTTTACAATTTTATTCTTTATACACATTCACGATATGTTCCCTATGCTAACTGAATTCACAAATTATGGTCAACAAACAATACGAGCTGCCAGATACATCGGTCAAGGTTTCGCGATTACCCTGTCTCACGCGAATCGTTTACCTATAACTATTCAATATCCCTACGAAAAACTAATCACGTCGGAACGTTTCCGGGGCCGAATTCACTTTGAATTTGATAAATGCATTGCTTGTGAAGTATGCGTTCGTGTATGTCCTATAGATCTGCCCGTTGTAGATTGGAAATTGGAAAGTGATATTCGAAAGAAACGATTGTTTAATTACAGTATTGATTTTGGAATCTGTATATTTTGTGGTAATTGCGTTGAGTATTGTCCAACAAATTGTTTATCAATGACTGAAGAATATGAACTTTCGAGTTATGATCGTCACGAATTGAATTATAATCAAATTGCTTTGGGTCGGTTACCAACGTCAGTAATTGATGATTACACAATTCGCACAATTTCGAATTCGCTTCCAATATAAATCAAATATAAAATAGTTAAACTTAAACCTCTCAATTCAAAAAAATCCCCAATTAACAATTAAATTTAAAAATGCACTATTTATTAATTATTAATTTATTATTTAATCAATAATAGTTAATTAATAATATTAATAATAAAATCTATTTTAAATAGCTGAAATGAATTTTAAATAAATGAAATTAAGGTTTAGGTTGGATCTAGAAAATAAGGCTTTTCCAAAATAGTTTAAACTTGTCATTTCATTTTGATTCAAAATGTATTTCTATATTTATAGAAATATTTATATTAGAATAATATATATATATTTTTTCAAACTTTTTTCCAGATATTGAATGATTAGGGCTAATAATACTATATATATCAACCTGCCCGCACCTGTTTAAATTTCATTTATTTAATTAAGTTTAAGTTAAGAAGTATCAGAAAGATAAAAAAAGGGAGTTACTTCTTTTTTCCTGGTCAGGTCAATAAAATCATGAAATATTTCGATTTTTTTTTTATGGATTTACCCGGGCCAATGCATGATTTTCTTTTAGTCTTTCTGGGATCGGGTCTGATCTTAGGAAGTCTAGGAGTAGTATTACTTCCCAATCCAATTTATTCTGCCTTTTCGTTAGGATTGGTTCTTGTTTGTATATCCTTATTCTATATTCTATTGAGTTCGTATTTTGTAGCTGCCGCGCAACTACTTATTTACGTAGGGGCTGTAAATGTTTTAATTCTTTTTGCTGTGATGTTCATGAGTGATTCAGAATATTACAAAGATTCTCGCCTCTGGACTGTTGGGGATGGGGTTACTTCGGTGGTTTGTACAAGTCTTTTTATTTCACTAATTACTACTATTCCAGATACGTCATGGTACGGGATTATTTGGACTACAAGATCAAACCAGGTTCTAGAACAAGATTTGATAAGCAATAGTCAACAAATTGGAATTCATTTATCAACGGATTTTTTTCTTCCATTTGAACTCATTTCAATAATTCTTTTAGTTGCTTTAATAGGTGCAATTGCTGTAGCTCGTCAATAAAAAATCAGCAATTCAAATATTCCATGCTTGTTATATTTGATTCAATCAAATCAATTGAATTGTTATTTAGATTGAAATGAATGAGATTGCTAAGGAGTTGCTTAATGATGCTCGAACATGTACTTGTTTTGAGTGCCTATTTATTTTCTATGGGTATCTATGGATTGATCACAAGTCGAAATATGGTTAGAGCCCTTATGTGTCTTGAACTTATATTGAATGCAGTTAATATAAATTTTGTAACATTTTCCGATTTTTTTGATAATCGTCAATTAAGGGGAGATATTTTCTCAATTTTTGTTATAGCCATTGCAGCCGCTGAAGCAGCCATAGGGCTGGCTATTGTTTCATCAATTTATCGTAATCGAAAATCAACTCGTATTAACCAATCGAATTTGTTGAATAAGTAGTATTAATCATAAGAATTCGAATATTCGTAAAGAAATGAAAATTTAAGGTATAATCTTCTCTGCAAAGGAAACATAAACAGAAGAAATCAAAGTATTTTGGCCCTTTCTTTTATAATAAAGCAGTCCAGAAGTAAGTTGATTAGAAAAATTCTGATAACTTGTTGATTTACCTGGTATCTAAATATAGGATTTGTTTAGAAGCTTACTAGGTCGAAAATTTATAACGTTTAAAAATGTATAGATCCAATGTCACATTCAGTAAAGATTTATGATACATGTATAGGATGTACTCAATGTGTCCGAGCCTGCCCCACCGATGTATTAGAAATGATACCTTGGGACGGCTGTAAAGCTAAACAAATTGCTTCGGCTCCAAGAACGGAAGACTGCGTTGGTTGTAAAAGATGTGAATCCGCCTGTCCAACGGATTTCTTGAGTGTTCGGGTTTATTTAGGGGCTGAAACAACTCGCAGTATGGGTCTAGCTTATTGACTAGCTTATTGATACGTTCCAATAAACTCTACTTGAATCCATTTTCTTTTTTTACCGACAAGACCCGTGCTCAAGATATTTTTATTTTTGAGCACGGGTCTTTCTGGTCCAAGCGCATCTTGTTTTTACCACGAATTTTTTTCCTTGGTTAACAATAATTGTAGTTTTTCCAATATCTGCGGGTTCCTTAATTTTCTTTCTCCCCCATAGGGGAAATAGGGTCGTCCGTTGGTATACTATATGTATATGTATTTTAGAACTCCTTCTAACGGTGTATACATTCTGTTATCATTTCCAACCGGACGATCCATTAACTCAACTATTGGAGGATTATAAATGGATCCCCCTTTTTGATTTCCATTGGAGATTGGGAATAGATGGACTTTCTATAGGACCCATTTTACTAACAGGATTCATCACCACCTTAGCTACTTTATCGGCTTGGCCTGTTACTCGAGATTCTAGATTATTTCATTTCCTGATGTTAGCAATGTACAGTGGTCAAATAGGATTATTTTCTTCTCGCAACCTTTTACTTTTTTTTATCATGTGGGAGTTAGAATTAATTCCCGTTTATCTACTTCTATCCATGTGGGGGGGAAAGAAACGTCTGTACTCGGCTACAAAATTTATTTTGTACACAGCAGGGGGCTCCATTTTTCTCCTAATGGGAGTGCTGGGTATAGGTTTATATGGTTCTAATCAACCAACATTAAATTTTGAAACATCAGCTAATCAGCCGTATCCTGTGGTCTTAGAAATAATATTTTATATTGGATTTTTGATTGCTTTTGCTGTCAAATCGCCGATTATACCCCTACATACGTGGTTACCAGATACCCACGGAGAAGCACATTACAGTACTTGTATGCTTCTAGCTGGAATCTTATTAAAAATGGGAGCGTATGGACTGGCTCGTATCAATATAGAATTATTATCTCATGCCCATTATCTATTTTCCCCTTGGTTAGTGATAGTAGGCGCAATCCAAATAATTTATGCAGCTTCAACATCCCTTGGCCAACGGAATTTAAAAAAAAGAATAGCCTATTCTTCTGTATCTCATATGGGTTTCCTAATTATCGGAATTGGTTCTATAACTGATACAGGACTCAACGGAGCTCTTTTACAAATAATCTCTCATGGATTTATTGGTGCTGCACTTTTTTTCTTGGCAGGGACAACTTATGATAGAACACGCCTTCTTTATCTTGATGAAATGGGTGGAATAGCTATCACAATGCCAAAAATATTCACCATGTTTAGTAGCTTTGCGATGGCTTCCCTTGCATTACCGGGTATGAGTGGCTTTGTTGCTGAATTGATAGTATTTTTTGGAATAATTACGAGTCACAAATTTTTTTTAATCCCAAAAATACTAATTACTTTTGTCATGGCAATTGGAATGATATTAACTCCTATTTATTCATTATCTATGTCACGTCAGATGTTTTATGGATATAAGCTTTTTAACGTTCCAAACTCTTATTTTTTTGATTCTGGACCCCGAGAGTTATTTCTTTCGATTTCCCTCTTTTTACCCGTACTGGGTATTGGTTTGTACCCGGATCTCGTTCTTTCACTATCGGTTGACAAGGTTGAAGTTATACTATCCAATTCTTTTTCTAAATAGTTTGTTGCTATTCATGATTTTAAAACCTTTCACTTTACAATGAAAAAGTTGTAGAATGAAAAAAGATAACTTTTCCTTCTCGCAAATTGCTAAAATTTATAGCTAAAAAAAAAATAATTTGAACCCAATATGGGCACGAATCATGCGAATATTGTATTTGATTCGCATGATTCGTGCCCATTCACGTAAAATTTTTTTATATGTACTATAATGTGAATGTGTAGTGTTCGTAAGATACTTTCGTGAATTCAATTAGATGTTAATGTAAACGAACCATAACTATGTAGTCCTAGTCCTAATAGATTAACCCCAAAATAGCATATCCAAATTATAAGAAAGCCTATAGACGCTACAATTGCCGAATTTGCACCTTTCGGGTTTATATTTGCTCGAGTATGTAAATAAATCGCGAATACGATCCAAGTAATAAATGCCCAAGTTTCTTTTGGATCCCAATTCCAATAGGATCCCCAAGCTTCATTAGCCCATACTGCTCCTGACAGAATACCTATGGTTAAAAAAAAAAATCCTAGACTAATAATACGATAACTCCAATAATCCAATTGCTGAATTAATTGAGATCTGTAATAATTCTTACCCGAAAAAAAAGAAGTAGTTTGTAAAAGATTGCTTCGCTTATTCATGTATTCAATTTCACCAACGAAAAACGACTCTTTTATTAAAAGAGTACTTTTACAAAGAATCTTTCGGTTTTTTCGAAATGTAATGACTACAAGTGCTACTGATAATAATGATCCACATAAAAGGGACGCATAGCCCAATATCATCATAGTTACATGCATTAATAACCATTCGGATTGAAGAGCGGGTACTAATATTGAAGATTGGTGTATTTGAGTTAAAAGTCCGGAAGTAGCAAAGCCCTGGGTAAAAATAGCACTTGAACCGGTTATTGTGCTTAATAAATTTTTATTTTTTTTGAAATACGGAACTATATGAATAAGGGAGAAACACCACGAAAGGAAGATTAATGATTCATATAAATCACTTAGTGGAAAATGACCCGAATAAATCCAACGTGTAACTAATAATCCTGTTATACAGGAAAAACTAACTATCAGACCCCTTTCGGATGAATCATACAATTGTACGATTTCATCTACGCAAAAACAAAAAAGGGTTATTAAACGAATTGTAATTACGATTGAAACAATAGAAAGGGAAATATGAGTTAATATATGTTCTAAGGTTGAAAATATCATAAAAAAAAGAAGAGTCTCTTAAATGGAAATTGGGAGTTGAATTGATTATAGGATCTATTTCGCTTTTTTAGAAGATGACATGCCGCCACTCGGACTCGAACCGAGATGCTTTAGCACTGCTTCCTAAGAGCAGCGTGTCTACCAATTTCACCATAGCGGCCTGTCTTGAACTTATAATAGCTTATAAATAAACAATCGTCGAGATTGAAGAAGCCAATTCAGTGCAATATTTTTTTTATTTTTCAGAAAAAATGAAAATTAAAAAAAATACAAAATAATAATAGGGATTAGAAAGTTCGTTATTTTTGTTTAGGGTCTTAGCCTCTTAGGGGTTTTTCGGGTATTTTCTGTTCTCTTAGAACTGAACTCTTGTAACTAGAAAGAGAAAGTTCTACCCCAAAAATAGTTTTTGTTTTCATTTTTTAATGAACTTTTTCTTTTTTCATTTTTTGAATTTCAGAAATTTACCATTCTATATTCTATACCATTCTATATTCTATACCATTCTATATAGTAATTCATAGAAATGTATAAAAAAGGTTAAGTAAGGTTAAATTGAATCTATTACTTTCAATAAAAATGAAATTCAAATAAAAAAATTATCCCCCTTTTCTCTATCTATAAAAAGGGGAGAAAAATATCAAATTTTTTATCGTAACTCTAACAAACAAATAGTTCGATGGGGAAAAACCCTCTCCCCATCTTGTAAATGAGAAAATCTACTAAAAAAAAAAAGAAGGATAAACCTCCTTTTATCTTGTATTTATGGGTTTGTCAACGAAACTTTTATGTTTTTATAATTCAGTAAAAAAAAGCTAAATTTATATTTTTTATAATTTTTTTAAATATAAAAGAGGGAATTTAGTGCTATTTCATATTGATTAGTTTAACTCAATAGGAAATTCAAAATTTTGTAGCAAATGGGAAAAGGGTCAATTTTATTTTTCGAGTTCATTCAGATTATTGAAATTTTTAATTACTATTACTTATACTTAATATTACTTATACTTAATTTGTTAATTTTTTTGTTGCACAAAAAAACTTTTTGAATTTCCTGTAGAAAGAGATTTCCCTAACGAAAAAGCTTTTAATGCTTTCCAATATCCCTTCCTTTTCCAAATATTTTTCCGAATACGCCTTTTTGATGTAGAAATGCGTTTTTTTGGAACGGCCATTTAATATAAAAAGGATTACTTATTGTTTTAGTTGGATGTGAAAGACATCTATTGGTCAAACCAAATCCTTCTTTATTTTAATTTTATTTTTTTATTCTATTTATTCTTATTCTTGAATTAATATTCTTTTCGGAAAAAAAAAGCTAGGGGGGAAGATATATGAAAATCGCATTTAGAAAAAAATATTTCGCGTACTCTAAATACTATAAATAGCTAAATAGAGAAAGACGAAGATATGTGATTTTTTTTATTCCATAGAATCGCTGTAAAATAGTTTTTATTCATTCGATTGATTACTATCTTTATTTGATATTCTTTCTCATTAAAGGCTATATCTATAGAATCTGTTGCACCGTAGGAATCAAATGAAATCTTAATAAAAAAAAAAAAGAATCCAACCTTCCATTTTCATTTTATTTTCTATTAACCGGTTAAACGGGGCAGGTTTAATTTTCAAATTGGAAAAAAATAAGGAATTACTCCTGTTTTATATCATTTATATCATTTGCCCAAATCTAACTTCTTGATTTGAATTGAATATTTGAAGTATTTATAATTAAAAAAAAAAAAATAAAGAAAGTTAAGAATAAGTAAATAAGTATAAGTTAAGTATAAGTAAAGTAAGTAAAGTAAGAGGAAAGGCTTATAAATTTCTATTTAAATTAGTTTAATTTAGTTCATAGCTTGCCTTTTTTGACTCCTTTCAAAGAGGTAAGATCCAGTCAATCAGAAACAATAAATTAGGAAATTAAAAAGCTTTTTATGCAACAGACATATCAATACGGGTGGCTCATACCCTTCATCCCACTTTCCGTTCCTATATTACTAGGGGTGGGCCTTCTTCTTTTTCCGACGGCAACAAAAAGGTTTCGTCGCATGTGGTCTTTTCATAGTGTTTTATTGTTAAGTATAGTCATGATTTTTTCAATGAATCTGTCTATTCAGCAAATAAATAGCAATTATAGCTATCAATATGTATGGTCTTGGGTCATTACTAACGATTTTTCTTTAGAATTCGGCTATTTGATAGATCCACTTACTTCTATTATGTCAATGTTAATCACTACCGTTGGAATTTTGGTTCTTATTTATAGTGATAATTATATGTCTCATGATCAAGGATATTTGAGATTTTTTGCTTATATGAGTTTTTTCAGTACTTCCATGTTAGGATTAGTTACGAGTTCTAATTTGATACAAATTTATATTTTTTGGGAATTGGTCGGAATGTGTTCCTATTTATTAATAGGATTTTGGTTCACACGACCTCTTGCAGCAAATGCTTGCCAAAAAGCTTTTGTAACAAATCGTGTAGGGGATTTTGGTTTATTATTAGGAATTTTAGGTTTTTATTGGATAACGGGTAGTTTCGAATTTCAGGATTTATTCGAAATATTCAATGACTTAATTTCTAATAACGAGGTCAATTTCTTATTTGTTACTTTGTGTGCTGGTCTGTTATTTGCTGGTGCCGTTGCTAAATCTGCACAATTTCCCCTTCATGTATGGTTGCCTGATGCTATGGAAGGGCCTACTCCGATTTCCGCCCTTATACACGCTGCTACTATGGTAGCGGCAGGAATTTTTCTTGTAGCTCGGCTTCTTCCTCTTTTCATAGTTCTACCTTCCATAATGAATTTAATCTCGTTGATAGCAATAATAACTGTGTTATTAGGAGCTACTTTAGCTCTTGCTCAAAAAGACATTAAGAGAGGTTTAGCTTATTCTACAATGTCTCAATTGGGTTATATGATGTTAGCTCTTGGTATGGGGTCTTATCGAAGTGCTTTATTTCATTTGATTACTCATGCCTATTCCAAAGCATTGTTATTTTTAGGATCCGGATCCGTTATTCATTCAATGGAAGGGATTGTTGGCTATTCTCCCTATAAAAGTCAGAATATGATTCTTATGGGAGGTTTAAGAAAACATGTACCAATTACCAAAAATGCTTTTTTATTAGGTACACTCTCTCTGTGTGGTATTCCGCCTTTGGCTTGTTTTTGGTCCAAAGATGAAATTCTTAATGATACTTGGTTGTATTCGACTGTTTTCGCAATAATAGCCTGGGTTACTGCCGGATTAACCGCATTTTATATGTTTCGGATATATTTACTTACTTTTGAGGGACATTTAAATGTATATTTTCAAAATTATAGTGGCAAACAAAAAATACCTTTCTATTCAATATCTCTATGGGGTAGGGGAGTTTCAAAAAAAATTAATAAAAATGTTCGTTTATTAGCAATGACTGATGATAAAAGTTCTTCCTTTTTTTCAAAAAGAGCATATCGAATTGATGATAATGGTAGAAATATGACACGCCCATATATTACTATTCCTCATTTTGAGAATAAAAAACTTTATTCCTATCCTTATGAATCAGACAATAATATGTTATTTCCTCTAC